CAGGAGTACATCTTGGATCTGTCAATTATGTTATGGCCGGAGTCCTACTCATGGTGACCTGGTCGAGTTGGGAGAAGCCGTAGGCATTATTGCGGGTCAATCAATTGGGGAACCGGGGACTCAACTAACATTAAGAACTTTTCATACTGGCGGAGTATTCACGGGTGGTACTGCCGAACATGTACGAGCTCCTTCTAATGGAAGAATAAAATTTGATGAGGGTTTGGTTCATCCCACACGTACCCGTCATGGGCATCCTGCTTTTCTATGTTTTATAGACTTGTATGTAACTATTGAGAGTCGAGATATTAGACATAATGTAAATATTCCAACAAAAAGTTTGATTTTAGTTCAAAATGATCAATATGTAGAATCAGAACAAGTGATTGCCGAGATTCGTGCCGAAACGTCCGCCTTTCATTTTAAGGAGAGGGTTCAAAAACATATTTATTCTGAATCAGAAGGAGAAATGCACTGGAGTACTGATGGCTATCATACGCCCGAATATCCATATAGTAATGTTCATCTATTACCAAAAACAAGTCATTTATGGATATTAGCAGGAGGTCTATGCAGATCCAATTCCAATATAGTGTCTTTTTCACTCCACAAGGATCAAGATCAAATGAATGCTAATTCTTTTTTTCTCAAAGATATCTTTGATCTCTCACTGACTAATGATCAAGTAAGACATAAATTGTTGGATATTTTTGGTAAAAATGATAGGGAAAGTATTGACTATTTAAAACCTTATCGAATCATATCTAAGGGTCATTGGAATCTCATAGAATCTTCTACTTATATTCGTCAAGAGAATTCTTTGGCGAAAAAGCGAAGAAATAGATTTGTGATTCCCTTACAATATGATCAAGAACAAGAAAAGAAACTAATACCCTGTTTTGGTATTTCGATTAAAATACCTATAAATGGTATTTTACGTAGAAATAGTATTCTTGCTTATTTTGATGATCCGCGATACAGAAGAAGCAGTTCGGGAATTACTAAATATGGGATTGTCGAAGTAGATTCAATCGTAAAAAAAGAAAATTTGATTGAGTATCGAGGAGCAAAAGATTTTAGTCCGAAATACCAAACGCAAATGAAAGTAGATCGATTTTTTTTCATTCCCGAGGAAATACATATCTTACCCGGATCTTCGCCCATAATGGTCCGGAACAATAGTATCATTGGAGTAGATACACGACTTGTTTTAAATATAAATACAAGAAGTCGAGTAGGTGGATTAGTCCGAGTGGAGAGAAAAAAGAAAAGTATAGAACTGAAAATATTTTCTGGAGATATTCATTTTTCTGGAGAGGTGGATAAAATATCTAGGCACAGTGGCATTTTGATACCACCAGGAATCGGAAAAAAAGATTCTAAAGGATCAAAAAAATTTAAAAATTGGATCTATGTCCAACGCATTACACCTACCAAAAAAAAGTCTTTTGTTTTGGTTCGGCCCGTAGTCACATATGAAATAGCTGATGGAATAAATTTAGCAACACTTTTCTCTCAGGATCTCTTGCAGGAAAAGAATAATGTCCAACTTCGAATTGTCAATTATATACTTTATGAAAATGGCAAGTCAATTCGAGGAATTTCTTACACAAGTATTCAATTAGTTCGGGCTTGCTTAGTATTGACTTGGGACCAAGAAAAAAAGAGTTCTATAGAAGAAAAGGTTCATGCTTCTTTTGTTGAAATAAGGACAAACGATCTGCTTTGTTATTTCATCCGAATTGAGTTAGTAAAGTCCATTTTTTCGTATACCGAAAAAAGGTATGATACGGCGGGTTCAGGATTGATTTCCAATAATGAATTAGATCGTATCCATAGAAAAAATCCTTTTTATTCCAAGGCGAAGATTCAATTATTTCCCCAACATCAGGGAACTCTCGGTACGTTGTTGAATCGAAATAAGGAATGCCAATCTTTCCTAATTTTATCATCATCCAATTGTTCTCGAATTGGCCCCTTCAATACTTCGAGATATAATAATGCGACAAAAGAATTGGATTCCATGACTCCAATTAGGTATTTGTTGGGTCCTTTAGGTACTATTGTGCCTAGAATAATAAATTCTCGTTCATCTTACTATTTAAAAACTTATAATCAAGTCTTTTTAAAGAAATCTTTTTTGCTTGAAAATTTTCAACAGACTTTCCAAGTGCTTCAAGTACTTCCATTTCAATACTGTTTCCTAGATGAAAATAGTAGGATTTATAATCCCGATCCTTGCAGTAACATCATTTGGAATTCATTCCATTTGAATTGGTGTTTTCTCCATCACGATTCTTGTGAAGAGACATGGACAATAATTAGCCTTGGACAATTCCTTTGTGAAAATGTATATCTATTGAAATATGGATCACGCATAAAAAAATCTGGTCAAATTTTCATTGTTCATGTTGATTCTCTAGTTATAAGATCAGCTAAGCCCTATTTGGTCACTCCAGGAGCAACTGTCCATGGTCATTATGGGGAAACCTTTTATGAAGGAGATACATTAATTACATTTATATATGAAAAATCGAGATCTGGTGACATAACGCAAGGTCTTCCAAAAGTAGAACAAATATTAGAAGTTCGTTCAATTGATTCAATATCGATGAACCTCGAAATAAGAATTGAAGGTTGGGACGAACGTATCCGAAGGATTCTTGGGGTCCCCTGGGGATTCTTGATTGGAGCTGAACTAACCATAGCCCAAAGTCGTATCTCTTTGGTTAATAAGATACAAAAGGTTTATCGATCCCAGGGGGTACAGATCCATAATAGACATCTCGAGATTATTGTACGTCAAGTAACATCAAGAGTTTTGGTTTCAGAAGATGGAATGTCTAATGTTTTTTTACCTGGGGAATTTATTGGATTGTTGCGAGCAGAACGAGCAGGGCGCGTTTTGGACGAATCAATCTGTTATCGAGCAATCTTATTGGGAATAACGAAGTCATCTCTGAATACTCAAAGTTTCATATCCGAAGCAAGTTTTCAAGAAACTGCTCGAGTTTTAGCAAAAGCTGCTATACGAGGTCGTATTGATTGGTTGAAAGGCCTGAAAGAGAACGTTGTTCTGGGGGGGATTATACCGGTTGGTACCGGATTCAACAAATTAGTACATCGTTCAAAGCAAGACAAAAACATTCATTTGAAAATCAAAAGGAAGAATCTATTTGAGTTGGAAATGAGCGATATTTTGCTACACCATAGAGAATTATTTTGTTCTTGTGCCCCAAAAACTTTCCATGAGACATCAGACCAATCTTTTACGTAATGTATCCTAACAAGAGGTTTATTCTTTTTACTTTCACTCTCTGGTCCGATTATGGATTTCATAATCAATGAAATAAAAAAGAAAGAATGAAATTCATGGTTTGGGTCGTAGATCAATGGTCAATCCTGGTATAAGGTTCCGTCGGAACAATTTTTTATTTCATAAAATACTGAATCTCTTTGAAAAAAAAAGAAAAAGAGAAAGTGTGGTAAAATGGGAAGACGATATTGGAACATCAATTTGGAAGAAATGATGGAAGCAGGAATTCATTTTGGTCATGTTACTAATAAATGGAATCCTAGAATGGCTCCTTACATCTCGGCAAAGCGTAAAGGTATTCATATTACAAATCTTACTATAACTGCTCGTTTTTTATCAGAAGCCTGCGATTTAGTTTTTGATGCAGCAAGTAGGGGAAAAAGATTCTTAATTGTTGGCACCAAAAAGAAAGCAGCAGATTTAGTAGCATCAGCAGCAATAAGGGCTCGATGTCATTATGTTAATAAAAAATGGCTTGGTGGTATGTTAACGAATTGGTCTACTACAGAAACAAGACTTCAGAAGTTCAGGGACTTAAGAGCAGAACAAAAGATGGGGAAACTCAATCGTCTACCTAAAGGAGATGCAGTAATGTTGAAGAGAAAGTTATCTACTTTGCAAGCATATCTTGGCGGGATCAAATATATGACGGGATTGCCCGATATTGTAATTATCGTGGATCAGCAAGAAGAATATACGGTTCTTCGAGAATGTGTCATTTTGGGTATTCCGACGATTTGTTTAATCGATACAAATTGTGATCCAGATCTTGCAGATATTTCTATTCCGACTAACGATGATGCTATAGCTTCGATTCGATTGATTCTTACCAAATTAGTATCTGCAATTTGTGAGGGCCATTCTAGTTATATAAAAAATGGTTGATTATCTTATCATTACTCTTAAGAAGAAGAAAGAAGAAGATTAGTTTGTTTTTGGTGAACTCTGTTACTATTTTGGTTTGCATCTTTTGGAGTTTGAACTATGTTTTGACTATCAAATAATATTTAAAAGAAAAGATAAAAATGATTGGTATTTTTTTTATGTGATTTCTCGGTATACGAAATATACGATTCATAACTTAAATTCATGAATGAATATAGGTGAATTGAGAAAGAGATGGTTGAATAAAAATAATCACTTTTTTGAAGTTTGATTTCTGTTAGAGGACAATATGAATGTTATACCATGTTCCATTAAAACACTCAAAGGGTTATACGATATATCAGGTGTAGAAGTAGGCCAACATTTCTATTGGCAAATAGGAGGTTTACAAATTCATGCTCAAGTACTTATCACTTCTTGGGTTGTAATTGCTATCTTATTAGGTTCAGTCATCATAGCTGTTCGGAATCCACAAACCATTCCGACCAACGGTCAGAATTTCTTCGAATATGTCCTTGAATTTATTCAAGACTTGAGCAAAACTCAGATTGGAGAGGAGTATGGTCCTTGGGTTCCTTTTATAGGAACGATGTTCCTATTTATTTTTGTTTCTAACTGGTCAGGTGCTCTTTTACCTTGGAAAATCATAAAATTACCTCATGGGGAGTTAGCTGCGCCCACGAATGATATAAATACTACTGTTGCTTTAGCTTTACCCACGTCAGTGGCATATTTCTATGCGGGTCTTAGGAAAAAAGGATTGGGATATTTCGGGAAATACATTCAACCAACTCCAATACTTTTACCAATTAATATTCTAGAAGATTTCACAAAACCTTTATCTCTTAGTTTTCGACTTTTCGGGAATATATTGGCTGATGAATTAGTGGTTGTTGTTCTTGTTTCTTTAGTGCCTTCAGTAGTTCCTATACCTGTCATGTTTCTTGGATTATTTACAAGTGGTATTCAAGCTCTTATTTTTGCAACTTTGACTGCGGCTTATATAGGTGAATCCATGGAGGGTCATCATTGACTCACTTTCAAAATAGTCTTTTTTGAATTTTTGAAGCTTATCCCAATTCAAGCAATGCGGGGGTTCGGGGTTCAATATAATCCACTGGGTTGGAGATCATGTATATGTAATACCTATGAGTATCAATCCTTGTGTATTTTTTGAAGAATGGTTTCAGAATACAATTTAATAGAATAAAAAAGAAGAAAAAGTGGAGGTGATTTACGTTATGGAAGAAAAAATATTTACTAGTTAAATGGTAATTACCCCTATCTCTTTTTTTTTCTAGCCCACTGCATTTAGATGGATTCCCATATAAGTCCTTTTTCTATTTTGTCTTTGATTGTGAATTGAATGAAAGAGAAAAAATAGAATAATTTATAAACAAGGAAACGCAATGACTAAAACCGTATACATCTTTATTTACATAAGGTAGAAAGTAAAAACGGTCTATCGAAGTAGTTCTGACAATATAGATTTTAGTGAAAAAGATCAAAAAATAAAAAAGAAGTGTAGTAAGGTAATATAAGAAAAGTAGAAGTAGAAAAAAATAGATTAAGTACTAATTCATTGGTTGGTTGTATCATTAACCATTTCTTTTTTTGGTGCGAGGAACTTACCATGAATCCACTTATTTCTGCTGCTTCCGTTATTGCTGCTGGATTGGCTGTAGGGCTTGCTTCTATCGGACCTGGGGTTGGTCAAGGTACTGCTGCGGGCCAAGCCGTAGAAGGTATTGCGAGACAACCAGAAGCAGAGGGTAAAATACGAGGTACTTTATTGCTTAGTCTGGCTTTTATGGAAGCTTTAACAATTTATGGACTGGTCGTGGCATTAGCTCTTTTATTTGCAAATCCTTTTGTTTAATGTTTAATTTCATCGTAGAATAAAAATGTAAAAAAAAAAAAAGAAGAATAAAAGCATAACCATAACTAAGAAATTTGAGAATTCTCAAATTTCATTAATAATAATAAGTGGAGTGATACAAAAAGAACTCTGTTCTTTTTTAGTCCTATCTATAAGGGGAGAGCATATGAAAAATATAACCAATTCTTTTGTTTCCATGGGGCACTGGCCATCCGCTGGGAGTTTCGAGTTTAATACCGATATTTTAGCAACAAATCCAATAAATCTAAGCGTAGTGCTGGGTGTATTGATTTTCTTTGGAAAGGGAGTGTGTGCGAGTTGTGTATTTCAAGAATAGGTTGGATTTAACCGGCTGTACTTTCTTTATATTTATGTATTCTTTTTTATATTTCTATAGTATAAATAGGAACAAAAGGTGCACAATCTCGACGAATTACTTCGGAATTGGATTTTATTCAGAAATCATATGTAAGAACCATAGCATTTCGTGACTAATTGGTAAATGAACTTTGATTCTCTTCTCTATCAACCAATAATGTTGAGGTCTTTTACATGGTTAAAGATAAATTGTTTGAAGTCCAGGCACAGTATAGCATGGTACTCTTTCTACCACTACGTTAGTACCAAAAGTACAAAAAAGGTTGAAAAATAAGAAAAAGAAAAAAGGAATAATTAGGAATTTATCCGATGTAGAACACTCATATGGATAAAATTCTTTGAACCATTAACTGGAAAGATGGGTCCCCCTTTTTTATCCACTGCCGAATCGACAACCTATGTATTGTATTTGTATAAAATATTTGTATAAAAAAGAGAATTTTTTGGATGAAAAAGATCGAAATCTCATTTTATCATTTTATTCTAATAATAATGAGAATGAAGTAATGAAGTTCATAATTCTATTCAATTCTCTTTCTATTCTATTAGGATTTTGATTTAAATTATCATAGCATATAAAGAAGAAAGAATTTTATTCTTTCTTCTTTAAAATCTTTTTATTTTTGGAAATAAGTTGTAAATAAAGAACAAATAAAGAAACAACTTTGCTGACAATTTTTTATTTTTTGTCTGGTCTGAAGAGTCCTCCTAAGATTATGATGTTAGATCAGTTTTGATATCTTTGAATAAGAACAGAAAAGAGAGGATAGGCTCATTCCGTTCAAAGATATGGGAATGCCCATTAATCAAAGAAAAGAAACAATTGAGCGTGAGAGCCAAATGAATTGAAAGATTCATGTTTGGTTCGGGAAGAGATATGATAGTTGTGAAATGAATGGAAAGATAATCTACTTTCATTAAATGATTTATTAGATAAGCGAAAACAGAGGATCTTGAGTACTATTCGAAATTCAGAAGAATTACGTAGAGGAGCCATTGAACAGCTCGAAAGAGCTCGGGTTAGATTACGGAAAGTGGAAAT